TTTTATTTGATTGATGGATCCAAGAACCAAACCTATTTTAATGAATTAAAAACGAGAATGGTCTTATTCGAATTCGAAGCGCTTTGTGATCTTCAACCAATTATGTGCTTCAATATAATTACCTGGCGTAAGCGCTATAGCTTGTTTCCAATACTCAGCAGCTTGATCGTACCAAGCCTCCGCAATTTCAGAATCACCCTGTAAAATGGCTTGTTCTCCCCGGTCGGAATAGGTGGTTCCTTTCCTTAGAACCGTACTTGAGAGTTTCCTACCTCATACGGCTCATAAATTGATTCTTTTTGTGTCCTATCTTAATCTACCCTATGCTAACTGAATTAGATTTCTCATAAATCTATCCCATTTTTTCTTGGATTAACCAAAAGAAGTTAATTACATAAGTTTCAAACCCTAATTTTGATCAATAATCAGTTTGATCTTTTCTCCCACCTTCAGAAGACTGAAGCATAGATATCCCCTATATCGTTAGAATTTTCTGAAAGGTAACTATCTCGGTTTCATATATGAAATTCATATAGAATCTTTGAAAAAGACTTTTCTCCATAAGAAAAAAGAACTTACTATCTTTGGGATCTGATGCTACACCGCTGCTCAATACCTTAGTGGATCGACTCTATTACATAAGTTGATTCCTAACTTTTTTTTGTCCCATATCATGACATAAGTAAGCAGTTCTTAACTGTATCGACCCAATAGCTCGCTAATTGATCTTTACGGTGCTTTTTCTATCAATTTGATCCTTTATCCATAGAGTATAGTATATAGGCCGTACTTTTTTTCTTCCTATTGTGGTTCTCGTGAAGTCTCTTTCCTTGCTACAGCTGATAAAAATCGTTGCTTTGAACGATGCATATGTAGAAAGCCTATTTATTGACTAGTTATTTACTAGCCAATTTGATCTTTTTTCCTTCTTTCTATAGTGGAGATAGTCGCACGTAATGACAGATCACGGCCATATTATTAAAAGCTTGTGGTAAGAATGGGTTTCGTTCTAGTGCACGGAAATAATATTCCAAAGCTTTTGTATGCTCTCCATTGCTTGTGTGTATAAGGCCTATGTTATAGAGTATATAACTTCGATCATAGGGATCAATTTCTGGTCGCGTAGCTTCATAATAATTCTGTAAAGCTTCCGCATAATTTCCTTCAGATTGAGCCAACATCCGTTACGGTCGTTCATTCTATTCAAAAAATCTCCGTTCCAGAACCGTACATGAGATTTTCATCTCATACGGCTCCTCCCTTCTGTGCATAGGACTAAGGGGAATAGTCCATAGAATAAAAATTGAACTATTCTCATCTCATTATGAACTGAAAGGAGCTAGTATTTTTACAAGAAATCTCTAGCCAGCCTTCCCGCAAGAGGTTTTTTCTTAACACCAATCATATTAGTGCTAGATAGAAATGGTAACTCCAACAATTTCTTTGTCCTCAACGCCTCCTATTTCCAGGAATTAGTCACTTCAACGATCTTTGATGGTTATACGGGTATCCAAAGTACGAACGAGATGGATGTTTGTTGTCCCAACCATTTTTGTTAGTCCCGATACCGATAAGGAAAAGGGTAATTTATAACAAATATAACAAAGTTTTTGTGTTGTTGATTCCTATTCCTAGGTGTAGTGCTTTTTCCCCTATGCTGCCTATTGGTACTAGTGAAGTAGGATTGACCTGCAATACAGAACCTATAGGTGTAACCTTTCGCTCAATACTAAAATCGACAATTGAAGCATCTGAGGCTGCATCAATCGAGGATACACGACAGAAGGAATTGTTCTATTTCCAAACTTCACCTTCACCAAGCGTAGGTTTATTTCAATAATTTGGTTCTTTCTATCCCGAACCGCCTCTCTCTCTCTCGTAAGACTGAGGTGAGGGCTCAAAAAATAAGAAAAAAAATCAAATCGCACCATCTCTGTAATAGGTAAATGCCTTTTTTTCTCCTGACGTTGTCGGAATTATTCGTAATAAGATATTGGCTACAATGGAAAAGGTCTTATCAATAAAATTTCCATTTATACGAGATCTAGGCATAATTAGCAATCCATTCTATAATTCTTTTCATTCCCCGAGGGGAAAATGATCCCACAAACAAAGGAATTTTACAGTACAAAATAACATAAAAACAGAATAATTATATTCTAAGAAATAGATAGATATGGGCTTTCCGCTCAAATGGTTCCCCTTTTTATTTGGACAACGAGAGATATGAAATAATTGAATCAGATTAGATTTCATTCCTATTTTTTAGTATACCAATGAGCAGAACTATTACTATTTCATCTACGTTGAATAACTAAGGACTTTATTTTACTACGAATTCTGATAACTCGAGAAGTTTTGATTTGGTTATGATCCAAAGAGAAAAAAGAATAGAATAATCAATCCATGATAAACATGATAAAATAGAGTAAGAGTAGAATAACCATACGTTCTGTTTGCATAAGATGTATACGGCACGCTATACAATCGAAATAGAAAAATCCATGGGACGATTGATTCATGAATTTGGAAGAGATCCGTGGGGTAGCTCATGCGCGAAGTTGTTGTTGAGAAATATTAAATTGGAAAATCATTTTTCCTATGGAATCTGTGATTGGTCCTACCTGTATGGCAGTAATATGAATAACTCGCTATTCATTCAGTTTCTAGTCAATAATAAGATTATATAGGAGAGATGGCCGAGTGGTTGAAGGCGTAGCATTGGAACTGCTATGTAGGCTTTTGTTTACCGAGGGTTCGAATCCCTCTCTTTCCGTTTCTGTTAATTTAACAACGTTACCGACCAATATATATCAAATCAAATAACAATTGATACCATCATTCCAGCAATAAGACTCTTCTTTTATTTGATATAAATTCTCTATTCCTAATTGCTGTAGTACGTAAAATATAGGAAAGAGCAAAAAAAGAAAAAAATCCTACTGGTGATCCATTTGTGATACGTTAATGCTAAAAATGTGGATTAAGACCCTTAGGTCTATTTAGTTCGGTGAAAAGGAGGCAAAATTCTGTGAACCTATCTTTTCTTATTTTTGTTAGGTTCAAGTCTGACGAGAATAATATTCTACGACTAACAACTCGTTTATTTTCAAACCGATCCATTTACTATCTATTATTTGATTTACTACTCCTTTATATTGGAGTGAGTCAATAGTCAAATGTTTTGGCAATTCCTCGTGGGTAGATGAAGCAATAGAATTTTGAATTAGACCTTTTGATCTTTGGTTATCCTTCGTAGTAATAATATCTCGGGGTTTGCAACGATAACTTGGTATATCCACGATACGACCATTAACTAAAATATGTCTATGGTTAACTAATTGCCTGGCTCCAGGAATGGTCGAAGCCATACCCAATCGAAAAAGGATGTTATCCAAACGCATTTCAAGTAGTTGTAGTAAAACCTGACCTGTTGACCCTTTGGCTTTTCCAGCGATATGTACATATCTAAGTAATTGTCGCTCTGTCAGACCATAATGAAAACGTAATTTCTGTTTTTCTTCTAGACGAATACGATATTGCGATCTTTTCCCAGAACGCAATTGGTTTTTAAGATCACTTCCGGATCTAGGCCTTTTACTAGTTAGTCCTGGTAAAGCTCCCAGACGGCGTATTTTTTTGAAACGAGGTCCTCGGTAACGAGACATAAAGACTCCTTTTTTATTTTATTGAAATTTCATTTTACACAATAAATCGAAATTAAAACTGAACTAAAGGATAAACAAAGCAAAATCCACTAAAGTACTACAAGTAAAAAAAAAAAAATAAAGAAATTCTATCAATATCTGTATTTTTTGTATAGATTTTTTGTCTATATCTATATATATTGTATATATATGTATATATATAGGATAAGGCATATAGGATAAGGATAAGAAGTTGAGGCTCTGTTTGATGATTTCTTCGGTAGAGATCTAATTGTTCTAATTCATTATTTATTAATAGTTGATTTATTAGTTGATTTATTAATAGTTGTAAGTTACCACGACATAATAGATCAGGGATCCAGCATTTCATTTGGAGAAAAAAAGGAGAGGGCGAGATTATCAATCATAGAAAAATTGATAGAGCAAAAGCCGGCTATCGGAGTCGAACCGATGACCATCGCATTACAAATGCGATGCTCTAACCTCTGAGCTAAGCGGGCTCTCGTATAACAGAAATAGTCTTACTAATAGTGTATAGGAATTCATAAAAATGTCGGATCTTTGCTATTAATCTTAGCTATTAATTTCATATGAACTACAGGAAAACTATATAGTTCATAGTTCCATAGTTACAAGTTCTAATTAGAAATTAATTCTTAACTTAATAAAAATAATATAACACATATTATGTATTATGAATGTATATTCTATACTAGAACTATAATTATGTATGTAGAATTTCGGTATATAAAATACAGTGTATATGTATACATAATATATAATTAGTAATTAGGTATATTAATTGTATAATTGTATATATATAATATAATGTATATATATTATTATTATATAGATATAATAAATATATATAATATAAATATATATAATATAAAATATAGATAATATACTAATATAGATAATATACTAAAAGTATATAAAATAATATATTCGAATCTTTTTTTTAGTTAAGAATATTTAGTTAAGAATATAATATACTTAAGTTAAGTTAAGAATATAATAAATAGCATCATATTTCATTAATTAAAATATATCTCTATGATCATACCAAATGAAATTGGAAATTCTGATTAGAAAAAAGAGAATTTTTCTTAAAGCTTAACTAAAGCAGTTATAGCAAATTATGCTAATTAAATTCTAGCGGATCGGTCCTAATAAAAGAATAAGATAAGGATAAAGATACAATCTAAATTAGAATGCGACATTATTCTGGTTTCATTTGGAAAAGGAGGAGGTAGGAAGAAAAAAAAGAATGAATATCGAACGTTACAGTATTCCAAATAACACTGTAAAAATGAAAGAGAGAGAGAAAATATATGTGGGATATATTTATTCATATTGAATTGCAAATACATCAATGATAGAATCATTTCTGATTGAAATAAACAAGGTTTATGCAATCCAATAAAGATGAACTGATAGAGCATGGTCAAAAAAGGAAAATATCCCCTACATTTTTCGATATAGGAATCATTATCTAATAAATTCAATGGTTTCCAAATAAATAAATGAAAGAGATGGATGAAATTACAAATGGATCTCGGTCTAAAAGAAAAAGGAAAGGGGATATGGCGAAATTGGTAGACGCTACGGACTTGATTGGATTGAGCCTTGGTATGGAAACCTGCTAAGTGTTAACTTCCAAATTCAGAGAAACCCTGGAAGTAAAAACGGGCAATCCTGAGCCAAATCCTGATATTTTGATAAAACAAGGGTTTATAAAACTAGAATCAAAAAGGAAGGATAGGTGCAGAGACTCGATGGAAGCTGTTCTAACGAATAGAGTTGACTACGTTGCGTTGGTAGCTGGAATCCCTCTATCGAAATTACGGAAAGGATGGACGGATATACCTAATACGTACGTATACATACTTACATATCAAACGATTAATCATGATCCGAATCCATATCATATAATATATTTATATTATTAATGTTTATTAGGAAATTCTGAATAATTGCAGAAATGCATTCCAATGGAAGGTGAACGAAGAATCGAATATTAAGTAATCAAACCATTCATTCCAAAGTTTGATAGATCTTTTGAAAAACTGATTAATCGGACGAGAATAAAGAGAGAGTCCCATTCTACGTGTCAGTCAATACCGACAACAATGAAATTTATAGTAAGAGGAAAATCCGTCGACTTTAGAAATCGTGAGGGTTCAAGTCCCTCTATCCCCAATAAAAAAAAAAAAGCCCATTTTACTTACTAAGCTAAGTCTTTATCCTCTTTTTGTCAGCAATGGTTCAAACAAAATTAACTATCTTTCTCATTCATTTTACTCTTTCACAAATGAATCCAACCAAACAGAAATCTTTGGATTTGATCCCATACAAATGAACATATATATATAGGCAAGGAATCTCTATTATTAAATCATTTAGAATCCCTATCATTATCTTTACATTTACTAAGTAATATTTTTGACTATTTTTTGATTTTACTTACTTTAATTGACATAAGTACAAGTACTCCACTAGGATGATGCACAAGAAATGGTCGGGATAGCTCAGTTGGTAGAGCAGAGGACTGAAAATCCTCGTGTCACCAGTTCAAATCTGGTTCCTGACACAACAGAAAAAATGTATCGGATAGATATTCATACAAATTAATCGAGATGGATCGGGATTCAGATACATATTCGTTAATAGTCTAGAGTATGATACATATTTATTCATCTAGGTATATAGATATATACACCAGTTTTTAGAGGTGGGTAAAAAATATATGTATGGTTATGGGAAAGAACAAAGTGAGATTATGCTTCCCTTTATTTTTTGTTTCTTTTTTCTTTTTTGTTCGTGAATATTGTGCTTTCTCTCACTCAAAAAAATGTAAAGTCTTCATATATATATCAAAAAGACATATATATATCAAAAAGAGTAGTTGAAGGATAAGAATAGACAGAATGCATTTCAAACACAGTACAAATCAAATCCAATTTCTTTTCATTTATTAATTTAGTATTTTCTTTTATATTTAATTTATTCTATTTCTCCATTCTTGCTTATGTTACCTTCCTGGGTCCATCTAAGTGATGTGCGCGGTACAAAGTTCATGGTGCAGAACTCTTTTGATTCATCCTATTTTTTCTGCTCATACGAACGAAATGAATATGATATTTTCCAAATTAATTGGGTAATATCAATCAAGCCCTTTTTAGCTTAGCCTATCCATAATACGAATTATAGTCCAGTAGTTATTCTCTTTCATCTAAAACGGAACGTAAATTCCTTGACTTGAATGAAATCTGGAGTCGTGTCGTATAAGTGAACATTTGTTTCTTATCATTCAATGAGCATCTTGTATTTCATAGAAATTTGGGGTAATATAATCCTTACGTAAAGGCCAGCCTATCCAACTTTCCGGCATTAAGATACGTTTAAGGCGTGGATGATTATCATAAGAGATTCCCAACATATCATAAGATTCGCGTTCTTGAAAATCAGCACTTCTCCAAATCCAGAAAACAGACGGGATTCTAGGATTATTCCTTGGAGCAAATACTTTTATGCATACCTCTTCTGGTTTATCTATACCATACTGTATTCTCGTAAGATGATACACACTAGCTAAAAATCCGCCTGGTGCTACATCATAGGCACACTGAGAGCGTAAATAATTATAACCATATACATATGAAATGACAGCAATGGAGTCCCAATCCTCGGTTTTTATTTGTAGAGTCTCTATTCCTCGGTAATCGAAGCCCAAAGATCTATGAACTAACTCATGCTTGACTAGCCAATCAGCTAAACGATCCTGCTGCATTGTCTTGATCTCTCCCACATTTGTATAAATATTTCACAT